TAATAGTAATAAAGGGTTGTGTGATGTTTCTTGCATTCTGATCAATTCGATACGTTTTTTTTGAAAAAAAATAAAAAATCTCATTATTTTTCATTGTTAATAACGTTAATAAACTAAAATTTTTGTTAATTCTTTTTGAATCTTCTTTACCCCATAGAGATATTGAATAGAAGGGGGTATTCTTTTTGCCACTATAATTTTGAAAATGAACGTTTAAATGTCCTTCAAAAGTAAGTAAATAGATTCGAAACATATAAAATGCGGTTAATCCCGCTGTAAACCAAGCTATTATTGCGAAAATTGGTGAATACAACCAAGTATCATTAAGAATTTCATCTTTGGACCAAAAACAAGCAAGAGGCGGAATACCACAAAGAGAAAGTGTACCTAATAAAAAAGCGGTTTTGGTAATTGGGACATGCTTTGTTAAACCCCCCATAAAAACCATATTCTGACTTTTATTTGGAGAATATCCAACAAGAGTTTCCATTGAATGAATAACGGATCCAGATCCTAAAAATAATAATGCTTTCGAATAAGCATGAGTAATCAAATGAAATAAAGCACTTCGATAAGACCCCATACCTAGAGCTAACATCATATAACCCAATTGAGACATTGTGGAATAGGCTAAACCTCTCTTAATGTCTTTTTGAGCAAGGGCAAAAGTTGCTCCGAATAATATTGTTATTACTCCTACCAAAGAGATGAAATTCATTATATGAGGAATAACTATGAAAAGAGGAATAAGCCGAGCTACAAGAAAAATTCCCGCAGCTACCATAGTAGCAGCATGTATAAGAGCCGAAATAGGAGTAGGTCCCTCCATGGCATCCGGTAACCATACATGAAGGGGAAATTGTGCAGATTTAGCAACTGCACCGGCAAATAATAGAACGGCACAGAAAGTAACAAATAAAAAATTGACTTCATTATGATTATTAGAAATCAAGTTATTGAATATTTTGAATAAATCTCGAAATTCGAAACTCCCTGTTATCCAATAAAAACCTAAAATTCCTAATAATAAACCAAAATCCCCAACACGATTAGTTACAAATGCCTTTTGGCAAGCATTTGCAGCAACAGGCCGTGTGAACCAAAACCCTATTAATAGATATGAACACATTCCTACCAATTCCCAAAAAATATAAATTTGTATCAAATTAGAACTAGTAACTAATCCTAACATAGAAGTACTGAAAAAACTCATATAAGCAAAAAATCTCAAATATCCTTGATCATAAGACATATAATTATCACTATAAATAAGAACCATAATTCCAATAGTAGTAATCAATATTGACATAATAGAAGTAAGCGGATCGATCAAGTAACCGAATTCTAAAGAAAAATCATTATTGATGATCCAAGACCATACATATTGATAGATAGAACTGCCATTTATTTGCTGAATAGACAGATTGATAGAAAAAAGCATGACTATACTTAACAAAAAAACACTTTGAAAAGCCCACATACGACGAAGACTTTTTGTTGCCGACGGAAAAATAAGAAGTCCCGCTCCTATTAAAATAGGAACTGGAAGTGGAAGGAAAGGAATTATCCACGCATATTGATATGTCTGTTCCATAAAAAAATTTTTTTATTCTTAATTGATTGTTTACGATTTACCGGATCCTACCCCCTTTCAATTTCAAAACAAAAAGGGTCAGTCAATAAAAAAATCAAGAGATGTACTAACTTAAAGATATTTTTCGAATTTTATATATTATTTATATATTATCTGGGTCTTTCCAAAAGACTTTAAATATTAAAATAAAGAAGTTACAATTGGGCAAATGATATGACCAACTTGCTCATAAAAAGAGAATTTAGTTATTAACTAAGATTTTTATTAAAATAACGAAAATACAAAATTTCATTATTATTAGATGACTTTATATTCATAAAGTAAGGATAAAAAATTACACTAAAAAGATTACTTGATTATGATATGAATCGATATGAATCATAGGATTAACTAAGGTAAAAATTTTGTACTAATCTCGCTTTTTAGTAAGTTTGTTTCAAATCATTAACTAGTTTCATTATAAATTATAAAATTTATTGATTATTTTACGTTTCAATAAAAAAGGCATTTATAGGAAACGCTATAATATCTAACATTTTACATTTTATATAAGATTTTTTTTAACAAAACGTGTATCTTTTAACAAATTAATTACTTTAATTACTAGTTTGATTCGAATTTTAAAATGGAATTTGGAAGTATTCTTTACTCAAGTTTGACCAATTAATAGAAAAAATTAAAGTTTTCATCAGGCAATGGGTTTTTAAAGGGTTCTTAAATCCTTGGGTGTATTTTATTCTGTATAAATGAAAGAAATGTAGAAAAAAAAAGGACAGAGCTCAAAAAGGAAGATCTTTTTTAGATTCTTTGTCTCACCAAATCAAATTTATATAGTACAACAGCGGATTCTATAGATATAGATGTGAATCATAAAGAACACAAAATAAAGATACGAATCAATAAAAC